AGGTACAAAGACAAACAAGTCCAGATTAAGTTCTTGCTCCTATTTTTATTTTACCCTAACCCAGTCTTAAAAGACTTAATCCCATTGATTGAATTTCATTAGTACTAAGAACTCCCTCTTGTTTAGAATTCAGAAATCCACAGAAAATGAATAATTGGGATAGGGAATATTGGTTCTTTCGCATTTCGATTCAAAATCAGAAACATGAATCACATTCTATCCAATATTAGACCTTTAAACAGAACGTTGTTCAAAAAAGCAATCTTTATTCTGATAGAATGGATATGCTCTGGGACGGAAGGATTCGAACCTCCGAATAGCGGGACCAAAACCCGTTGCCTTACCACTTGGCCACGCCCCAATTTCTATTGGACACTAATAAAGAATAATATTGTTCTTGGTTGTTCGTCAATTTCAGTCCAAATATCTATAAAATAGATTAGATTTTTTTTAGAATTTTTATACATGTAGGTATAGAATTTACCTGAATTTATTGATCATTACATAGAATTCAATTAAGATATTGTATGAAAGTATAATTTCTTCTATTCTCTGTTGAGAATTGGAGGAGTTTTGATTGGGTGGATTCAAAGAAAAAGAAGGATCTTTTTGTCAACCTTACTTTCTTCATTTTTCCTTATATCAATAACTCAATCAAAATGCAATTATCTCCAAGAACAAAATGTCTGTTATGCTTAATATCTTTAGTTTAATCTGTATCTGTCTTAATTCTACTCTTTATTCGAGTAGTCCTTTCTTGGCCAAATTGCCCGAGGCCTATGCTTTTTTGAATCCAATCGTAGATATTATGCCAGTCATACCTCTACTCTTTTTTCTCTTAGCCTTTGTTTGGCAAGCTGCTGTAAGTTTTCGATGAGATCTTTAATACTATCGTAGAAAAGTCATGATTTATTCAAGAAAAAAAAAAAAAATTCTAACAATTGATAAGATCAGATAAGTCTTACAGTATCAATCCTCGATTCAAAATTGAAATTCGTGGATAGCTGCGATAAATCCGACTCATCCCATTTTCCCATTCGGACCCCTTTCCAGTGAAAGACCTTATCCTATTAGGGTCCCCCACAATATCTAATTGTGGGTATGAAATAAGTTTTTGTTTGGTAATGTAATGAAGGACTCTTCTTACAAATGAAATGAATTTTCATTTCTGAAAATTATTTTCTATTTCTAGAAAGCACTTCATTTCTTGGTGTCAAAACACGATATGTGGTATAAAAATAGAGGATCTATTCTCTTTTTTTTTCAAAAAATGATCTTGGAGCTTGTGTAATGCTTACTCTCAAACTCTTCGTTTACACAGTAGTGATATTCTTTGTTTCTCTCTTCATCTTTGGATTCCTATCTAATGATCCAGGACGTAATCCTGGACGTGAAGAATAAAATAAAAAATCAGTTTTCCTTGCTTGATTTTTAAATTTTCTTAGGATTTTTTCTATTCCACGCGTTTAACTAGAAAAAAGTTTGCAAAATTGGAAAGATAAATCAAATATCAAGTGATCAACGGAAACGGAAAGAGAGGGATTCGAACCCTCGGTACGAAAAACTCGTACAACGGATTAGCAATCCGCCGCTTTAGTCCACTCAGCCATCTCTCCCAATTGAAAAAGATAATTACTATGTTACATTACATATAATCTAAGGATTCAAAAATTCGTTCTTTCTCTGTCTTTATTATATAACGATGTACAATTTTTATCAGCAATTCTATTTAGATAAAGTAAGGACGCGAAAGATTCAAAAGATACAAACAATAGAAAGAAAACTAAAGAAGACCTCTTTGCTTTGATTTTGTTCGAAAGGGCCTTTTTATTTCCATGGCCTGGCCTGGTCAGTACCTAGCCGGGCCTTTTTTTTTGTTTCAACGAATCCTAAATAAAATGATTTATCTGATTTGAAAACAAAAATGGTTGAACAACAAAAAAAAAGAAGAAGGACTTTGTGTCATTTCTTATTATTCTTTCTTCTTTTTTGATTGACTTTACTACCTTAGGGGAATCAAAAAAGAAAACTATGAATTCTTACACACAATGCATTTTTATGTTATAATTTCAATGGTTTGTTTTGGCGAGCCCTATCTATCAAAACTCCTCCAGCAAAAGAAAAGAGAGAACTTAGTTATTTAAATAAGGCCCCTTTCTTTTCGGAATCTCATTTTTTCATGATTCTTTTCTAATCCTATCTTGATTACGTCCAATTCCCCTCTTCGACAAAATCGACAAAAGGTCCATTTGTATACAATAATCGCATTGTAGCGGGTATAGTTTAGTGGTAAAAGTGTGATTCGTTCTATTAACCCCCTTAATAGTTAAGGGGTCTTTCGGTTTGATTCATATTCCGATCAAAAACTTTATTTCTTAAAAGGATTTAATCCTTTACCTCTCAATGACAGATTCGAGGAACAATATACATTATCGTGATTTGTATCCAAGGTTACTTAGAAATTGAAAAATTGGGTTATGAAATTGCGAAACATAATCTT